TTTCTTTTGTTTAAGGCAACCGAGATTCAAGATGCAAGTACAAAAAAACGAAGTTCAGTAATCCACCCCGCAAGCAAAAAGGGGGTAATATTGTCATCTCTTTTTTGGCGACATGGCCGAGCGGTAAGGCGGAGGACTGCAAATCCTTTTTTCCCCGGTTCAAATCTGGGTGTCGCCTGATCAACAAAAGACCGAAAATCCCTTCTTTTTTTTTATATAACTCACCGAAATATTCCCCAGTAGAGGGGAAAGAGGGAGCTGCCGGTACGCACTTGATTCGAAACATATAGAGGTTTCTCAAAAGATCTGTAACTTTTTGTGTCTAGGATTCAAAAAAAAATTTTCGTACTAGGAAGGGAATCGATAAGTCTTGAGAGCCCTTACACTACACGATTAATGTAATGGAATTTTTATTGACTGGGCCTTTAACTTTAATTAGATTGGATAACCAAAGGGGAGTCTAACAATTAGTAATTGTGGAGAAACTACTGTGGTCTACAAAGTCACGAATGTCTTTGAGGACTCAGATATTCGATCAATATTTGATTGTATAATTCAGTTTTTCTATTTTATATATTTTATATAAAAAAGCGGCAAAAAACTTCTGTATCGACTGTCTCTCCTTTTTTTCACAGAGACGAAATAGACCAAATGGAAAAGAAAATAGAGGTATGTGTGTGATAGATAATGATCTACTTTGGTTATATTAATATAGTTTTTATTCCTACCTGCTATATTTAGTAATACTCCCTTAGCCATAGGGATCGTTGCATATTTTGCTTGTGCTTCATCTTTCCCAATTCGACTAGAAATCGTAATGATCAGAAAATTTTGCAAAAATTTCTGATAAGTGCATTTATTGGGTTGGTTCATTAAATAAAGAGTTTGGGGTAAGAATCCCCTTTTGACTATGCACCCTGGATTTCACTATTATTAGTGAACAAGAATGGAATAATTCCTTCATATTCCTAAAGATAGGGGACATAATTCACATGGATATAGTAAGTCTCGCTTGGGCTGCTTTAATGGTAGTCTTTACATTTTCCCTTTCACTCGTAGTATGGGGAAGAAGTGGACTCTAGAAATACTATTAATCTAATTGCGGTAAGGAATCAAACTTTATCGATTGTTTTATAGATTATTATACAAAGCGTTTTGTTTTAACTTTAACTATACCTAAATATGATTACCTAAATATAATTAGAATAATGCCAATCAAACATATATATATATTTCAATGATTCCCATGTTTGTATTTCGGAAGGGGATACACGCGGGGGTGGTAAGAAATTTTCATTTTCCTAAATTCTCTATTTCGCCGCAGGGATCTTCGTAAACTTATATAGGGACAATGAGTAATAACAGACCACTTCTTATTATTTATTTGTATTTTAATTTTCTTTGTTTGCCTCTTTAAATTAAAGAAAACATATTACTGGCTTTTATTTTCTTAAATTAATGGGCGTCCTTGCCCATAGACTTTTTACTTCTTTTATTTTCTTTTTTCGATGGATACTGGGATTTCGGTTTAAAATAATCCGAAATCTCGGAATTAAAGCCGTAAAAGTCAGAGTTACTTTTTTATTATTTCGGATTAATAATGAATCGGAATCAATATAAATAAAAAATAAATGTAGCAAAGCAATCGCACTAGGGCTCTATGGTATATTCTATAGATAGAATTCGATCGATATATATATATTATATGAAGATAGATATTGTAGATTGATCTACATTAAGCCTGGCTCTTTAGACAGTACAACTTTATACACTACAAAACCGCTAATCTAATAGATAGTATGGTAGAAAGAAAGATATCAATCTTTCTACCATATTATAAAATCTCATAGAATATTGGTGATTCTAGCCTGTGTATTTAATTGAAGATTTAAGAAACGAAATTGGAATCCTTTGTTTCTTTCTTAAATCAGTCTCATTGATAAAGCCCTAAGAAGTCAAGTTTCATTCAAATTAATCGTTTTGGCTGACTGTTTTTACATATATGATAAGTAAAAAAGCAGTAGGAACTAGAATGAAGAGTGCAGTAGCAATAAATGCGAGAATATTTACTTCCATAATCTAATTGGTTTTTACTTCGCAATAACTCGGGATTTAATCCCATAGAGATAAAAAAAAATTCACCTGGAAATTCAACGGGATGAATTACATCTCGATGATATTCAATCGTATCAATCTTATGAATAACAATATCTGGGCTATCAAATCACCTCGTCGTCGCGAATTAAATAGTAATAGTATAACATAGGAAGATCCTTTATCCATACTCAATAGAAAATTGAATTCGTAATTGAATTCGTAATCGAATCAAGAACTCTTTTTCTTTTCCATTCATAACCTACCGTCTTACTTGGACAATCATCGGATGAAGTAGCATCTGACCGTTTTCCACTTACATTGCATTGACCCCATAAAAAATAACAACAATAGAAGTAAAATGAAAGGGGGGGAAGGAGTTAAACTCGAAACTCCTGTTTTTTTATTATGATATAATTTTCACAAGAAAAAGAAAAGTGTGAAAAAGCGAAATTCCGGTATAAAAGATCTAATCTTCAATAACATTCTTTCTTTTATTAATATTCTCTTTTCTGACATTAGTAATAGCATACATTAAAAGTTCGGTGTAAAATTTGAATTAGATAGATATTTTTTAAAAGGAGTTAGTTTGGGGCATTGAGACTGCATAGATAGAAAAGGAGAGAGTTTGAATCTGAAAACTCTTTTTCGGGGTAACTCCAATTCTATTTTGTAGTGTACAAGAAATGAATTCTAGTTGTGTATGTGCTCCCGAGAAACATATGATACTCTATCCCATTAGATAGAGGCAATAAATTTAAAAACCAGACGCAGTACGCTATCCCTTTGAACCCTGAATATGAGGTTTCCAATAATTGGACTAATCCAATTCTACCTCTCTCCCACCAATCGGTACTAGTTGAAGTAATGAAAATTTATATATTTGGTTGTGTTTGGTGAGAATAACGAAAAACGAAAAAAAATTCCTAGTGCCTCTTTTTGTCAGAAAAGAAAAATGGAGAGATGAGTTTATGTGTTTATTTGATCCGTCGGGACTGACGGGGCTCGAACCCGCAGCTTCCGCCTTGACAGGGCGGTGCTCTGACCAATTGAACTACAATCCCAGGGAAATAAGTAAGGTATACCGCATCAATATTTTTCGGGTTGAATTAAAAATTTTTGGTGAGAGCGACACAAATTACATTACTACTGATCCTTTCCTTATTTTTAACCTTATTTTTAAATCGATTTAGAATAAATGTTTAAATCAAAATTTTCGTTTCCTTAGGCTTTCTTTATACTTACAGATACTGATATGAATCTAGATCCTTTTTTTTAGAAAAATGGAATTCTTTTATTCCAACGTATCGTGCGTTCGGGAAGACAAAAATTTACATCTCAGGATCTATGAGCGAATTCTTGGGCCGAGCTGGATTTGAACCAGCGTAGACATATTGCCAACGAATTTACAGTCCGTCCCCATTAACCGCTCGGGCATCGACCCAGGAAAAATAAATTCCATTTTCCATTTTAGGCTCATTGATAATGCACGATCAACTTCCTTTTGTAGTACCCTACCCCCAGGGGAAGTCGAATCCCCGCTGCCTCCTTGAAAGAGAGATGTCCTGAACCACTAGACGATGGGGGCATACGTGTCCGACCGCCATCATACTATGCTCATAGTATTAACAGTTTTTCGAAATTGTCAATAGAGTTAATAAAATGGAAGAATATGATTCGACCCAAGAGATCCTTCCACGCCTCACGTTCACGATTCTGTAGAGTTTTTTGATTCGTCATTCCTATTTATGAATCCTTAATTCTAACCGCATGAAAAAAAAAGTTTCGATTAAATATATATAACCCTTTATCTTAAAAAAAAATAGAACTAAATACGAGGGAAAGGGTTCCTTTTTGGAATGGTTTATACACCCCCAAAAATCAAAATACAACTTTCAATTCCATTTCTTCCACTTTATTGATTCATTCATCTTGCTTTTAAGACGAAATGTGCCTTCCTAGTAAACCAGAAAATTAAGAAAGGATAAATCCCGAAAATGGAGGAATTTTTTTTATTGATTAAGGGGATAAGGGGACAAATCGACCTTCTCCAGCATATGATTTAATCATATGATTGAATGAAAAATCTTGGATCTATGTCAAATTGGTAGGTACATGTATCAAGTGATTTTTGTTCTGATGGGTAAGCCAAGAAAAAAAGAGGGCCGGCCTTGAAGTACTAGGTTAAAAAGCTCAAAAAATCGTTCTAGTAAATCAACTTTGTTTTTCCGGAAAGAGCCACTAGCCACTATGAATTGACTTTATTATATAGTATAGTCTATTTTGATATAGTATAGTCTATTTTGAGAGTCTATAATATATATATGTTGTGTAATTATAGTGGGAGAGAGATATCTTATCCACAAAGTGACTCAATTCAGGAATTCCATTAAAGGGCCCCTTTAACTCAGTGGTAGAGTAACGCCATGGTAAGGCGTAAGTCATCGGTTCAAATCCGATAAGGGGCTTTTTACTTTTTTCATAAAACCCGAATCGTACTATTTGAACATAGAATAGATTTGCTTCTTGCTATTTTTTTTTTAGGAAAAAGGAAACAACTGTATAATATAAGTAAAATATGTTCTAGTAATTATAAAATGGAACATTTATTCATTAAAATGAAAAGAGAAGGCGTCTATTGAATCACCAAATATTCCTCTTTTTTTTTTCATTATTTCAACCTAATCCGTTGGAAAGATTAGAAATCAGCAACTAAAAGGGGAAAAGTAAGTAGACCTGACCTATTGAATTCGGACTCGATCCGCTATTCTGATAAGAAAATTAGATAGAGATTAAATTGGAACGGAGGGCCCCCCTTTTTTTTTCATTTCTTTGGACTGCGCGCCAATTTGTCGATATTTCCGATTCAATTTTTGTATTCCTAGATATTCCATAAGAATAAATTG